TTAAAAATAAGCTAAATTAAGCTTTTGGGCTCATACCTCAAATATAAAGATTATCCTTTTTTTTAAAAATAAAGTGCCTGACATAAAAGGATTATTCTGATAGGATAAAAAATGTAGATTTCTACCTTTATTATATTTTATAGAATCAAACTATACCTTATAATATCAAAAATTATTGTGCTTCATACACCAAAATATAATATAAATATATATATATAAATTTTATAAATTTTTTTAATTACAATGTAATTATTTTTTATTTTTTTATTTAACTCTAATAAAATATTTTTTTTATTTATTTTATTTTTTAGAACTATAATTTCAATTTCTTCTAATTCTTGATTTGGTTGTTGAATTGGATTAGAAATTAATTTACTGAGATTTATCCCCCTAATTTCAAACTCTAATAATTTATTAAACTCAGAAGCCTCTTTAAAATATTTTTTAACACAATCAATTGCTTCTATAAATTTTTTATTTTCAATTTTAATAAAAATAACTTTAATAAAAAATTTTGAAATAAATAATTTTATTTCAATTATAATTAATTCATCATTATTAATAAAAATAGGATCAACCCCCTTTCACTTTTGATTCCCCAATATTTCAGAAGGAATATCATGATTTAATAATTTTATTTTAATAACCTGACAAAAAATTACACCTTTAATTTTACTTTCTTATTATTTTAATATAAATTTTTTATATTTTATTATTATTATAAATGTTATAATTGGAGCTATTGGAGGATTAAATCAAACTTCTTTACGAAAATTAATAGCTTTTTCATCAATTAATAATTTAGGATGAATAATTTTTTCAATAATAATTAGAGAAAATTTATTAATATTTTATTTTATTTTCTATTCATTTTTAATTAGAATTATATTTTTTTTATTTTATATTTTTAATATATTCTTTATTAATCAATTATTTATTAATAATATAAATTTTATAATCAAATTAAACTTATTGATTAATTTTCTATCTCTTGGAGGATTACCCCCTTTCTTAGGATTTTTACCAAAATGAATTATTATTAATTTTTTAATAATTAATAAATTTTATTTTTTAACATTTATTATAGTAATAAGAAGATTAATTACTATTTATTTTTATATTCGAATTATTTATTCATCATTTATATTTAATTATTTTAAAATAAAATGATTTAAAATTAATTTAAAAAATAAATTAATAAATTTAATTAATTTTTTTTCATTAATATCTACTTTAGGAATAATTCTTAGAACCTTTTTATTTTTATAAGGTTTTAAGTTAAATAAACTAATAATCTTCAAAATTATATATAAAGAAATACTCTTTAAGCCTTAGTAAATAATTTACCCCTTAAAATTTGCAATTTTATATCATTATTGAATATAAAGCTTAATAAAAGAGAATATTTCTCGTAAATAAATTTACAATTTATCGCTTATCTCAGCCATTTTATTAGCGAAAATGACTTTATTCTACAAATCATAAAGATATTGGAACATTATACTTTATTTTTGGAATTTGAGCAGGAATGGTAGGAACCTCTTTAAGATTACTAATTCGAGCAGAATTAGGTACCCCCGGATCTTTAATTGGAGATGACCAAATTTACAATACAATTGTTACAGCTCATGCATTTATTATAATTTTTTTTATAGTAATACCAATTATAATTGGAGGATTTGGAAATTGATTAGTACCTTTAATATTAGGAGCACCTGATATAGCATTTCCACGAATAAATAATATAAGATTTTGACTTTTACCCCCATCATTAACATTACTAATTTCTAGAAGTATTGTAGAAAATGGAGCAGGAACTGGATGAACAGTTTACCCCCCCTTATCCTCTAATATTGCTCACAGAGGAAGATCTGTTGATTTAGCAATTTTTTCCCTTCATTTAGCTGGGATTTCTTCAATTATAGGAGCAGTTAATTTTATTACCACAATTATTAATATACGAATTAATAACTTATCATTTGACCAAATACCATTATTTGTTTGAGCTGTAGGAATTACAGCTTTCCTTTTATTATTATCTTTACCAGTATTAGCTGGAGCAATTACTATATTATTAACTGATCGTAATTTAAATACATCATTTTTTGACCCAGCTGGAGGAGGAGATCCTATTTTATATCAACATTTATTTTGATTTTTTGGACATCCAGAAGTTTATATTCTTATTTTACCTGGATTTGGAATAATTTCCCATATTATTTCTCAAGAAAGAACAAAAAAAGAAACATTTGGATGTTTAGGAATAATTTATGCAATAATAGCAATTGGATTATTAGGATTTATTGTTTGAGCACATCATATATTTACCGTAGGTATAGATATTGATACTCGAGCTTATTTTACTTCAGCAACTATAATTATTGCAGTACCTACAGGAATTAAAATTTTTAGATGATTAGCTACTCTTCATGGAACTCAAATTAATTATAGACCTTCAATTTTATGAAGTTTAGGATTTGTATTTTTATTTACTGTAGGAGGATTAACAGGAGTAATTTTAGCCAACTCATCCATTGATATTACACTTCATGATACTTATTATGTTGTGGCTCATTTTCATTATGTTCTTTCTATAGGAGCTGTATTTGCTATCATAGGAGGATTTATCCACTGATACCCCTTATTTACAGGATTATCATTAAACCCATACATATTAAAAATTCAATTTTTCATTATATTTTTAGGAGTAAATTTAACTTTTTTCCCTCAACATTTTTTAGGTTTAGCTGGAATACCTCGACGATATTCAGATTACCCAGATTCTTACATTTCATGAAATTTAATTTCATCTTTAGGATCATATATTTCTCTTTTAGCTGTAATAATAATTTTAATTATTATTTGAGAATCAATAATCTCTCAACGAATTGCCTTATTCGCTTTAAATATACCATCTTCTATTGAATGATATCAAAATTTCCCTCCTGCCGAACATTCATATAATGAACTGCCAATTTTAAGAAATTTCTAATATGGCAGATTATATGTAATGGATTTAAACCCCATTTATAAAGGATTATCCTTTTTTTAGAAATGGCAACTTGATCTAATCTAAATTTACAAAATGGAGCATCACCATTAATAGAACAAATTATCTTTTTTCATGATCATACCTTAATTATTCTTATTATAATTACTATTTTAGTAGGATACTTAATATTAAACTTATTTTTTAATAAATATATTAACCGATTTTTATTAGAAGGTCAAATAATTGAAATAATTTGAACTATTTTACCTGCTATTACTTTAATTTTTATTGCATTACCATCCTTACGATTATTATACCTATTAGATGAATTAAATAATCCATTAATTACATTAAAATCTATTGGTCATCAATGATATTGAAGTTATGAATACTCAGATTTTCAAAATATTGAATTTGATTCATATATAATTCCATCAAATGAATTAAACTCTAATAATTTTCGACTTTTAGATGTTGATAACCGAATTATTTTACCAATAAATAATCAAATTCGAATTATAGTTACTGCTACAGATGTCATTCATTCATGAACAATTCCTTCCTTAGGGGTAAAAGTAGATGCTAATCCAGGTCGTCTAAATCAAACAAATTTTTTTATTAATCGTCCCGGAATTTATTATGGTCAATGTTCTGAAATTTGTGGAGCTAATCACAGATTTATACCAATTGTAATTGAAAGAATTTCAATTAAAAATTTCATTAATTGAATTAATAATTATTCTTCATTAGATGACTGAAAGCAAGTATTGGTCTCTTAAACCACTTTATAGTAAATTAGCAATTACTTCTAATGATTTAATTAAAGAATTAGTTAAACTTAATAACATAAATATGTCAAATTTAAATTATTACAAAGTAATATTCTTTTATCCCACAAATAATACCTATTAATTGATTAATATCTTTATTTTTTTTTATTATTATTTTTATTTTTTTTAATATTATAAATTATTATATTTACTATAATTTAAATAATAAAAAAAATCATCTAAATTATCAATATAAAAATAACTTATTTTGAAAATGATAAGTAATCTATTTTCTATTTTTGATCCATCAACAAATTTATTTAACTTACCATTTAACTGAATTAGAACTATTTTAGGAATATTATTTATTCCATATTCATTTTGATTAATCCCAAATCGACATTTTATAATCTGATATTTTATTTTAAATTCTTTACATAATGAATTTAAAAATTTACTAAAAAATAATTATTTTAATGGATCAACTTTTATTTTTATTTCATTATTTTCTTTTATTTTATTTAACAATTTTTTAGGACTTTTCCCATATATTTTCACTAGTACAAGTCATTTATCATTAACACTATCAATATCATTACCTTTATGACTTAGATTTATATTATATGGATGAATTAATAATTATCAACATATATTTTCCCACATAATTCCACAAGGAACTCCAACAATTTTAATACCATTTATAGTATTAATTGAAACTATTAGAAATATTATTCGACCTGGAACATTAGCTGTACGATTAACAGCAAATATAATTGCAGGTCATTTATTAATAACTTTATTAAGAAGAACTGGATCAAATCTATCTTTTATTTTTATTATAATTCTAATTTTTATTCAAATTTTACTATTAATCTTAGAATCTGCTGTTGCAATAATTCAATCTTACGTTATTGCTATTTTAAGAACTTTATATTCTAGAGAAGTTAACTAATGAAAAATAATTTAAATTATCACCCATATCATTTAGTAGATTATAGACCTTGACCATTAACAGGATCTATTGGAGTTTTAACTTTAGTGACAGGAATAGTAAAATGATTCCATAATTTTAACATAAATTTATTAATTTTAGGATATATTATTACAATTTTAACTATATATCAATGATGACGAGATGTATGTCGAGAAGGAACATTTCAAGGTAAACATACTATTTTAGTTACCAAAGGACTTCAATGAGGAATAATTTTATTTATTGTATCAGAAATTTTATTTTTCATATCATTTTTTTGGGCATTTTTTCACAGAAGATTATCCCCTAATATTGAAATTGGTATAATATGACCACCTTTAAGTATTTATCCATTTAACCCATTTCAAATTCCTTTATTAAACACCATTATTTTAATTAGATCAGGAGTTACAGTAACATGAGCTCATCACGCTTTAATAGAAAATAACTATACTCAAACTATTCAAAGATTATTTTTAACAATCTTACTAGGAATTTATTTTACTATTTTACAAGCATATGAATATTTAGAAGCTCCCTTCTCTATTGCTGACAGAATTTATGGATCCACATTTTTTATGGCAACAGGATTCCATGGTTTACATGTAATTATTGGAACTATTTTTTTAACTGTATGTTTTTTTCGACAATTAAATAAACATTTCTCAAAAAATCACCATTTTGGATTTGAAGCAGCAGCTTGATATTGACATTTTGTAGATGTTGTTTGATTATTTTTATATATTTCAATTTATTGATGAGGAAATTAATTATTTATATAATATATTTAGTATATTTGACTTCCAATCAAAAAGATTAATTTTTAATTTAATATAAATAATTATCTTAATATCAACTATTTGTTTGATTATAATTTTAATTTCTAATATAATAATACTTTTATCAATTATTTTATCTAAAAAATCATTTATAGACCGAGAAAAATGTTCACCATTTGAATGTGGATTTGATCCTAAATCATCAGCACGAATTCCATTCTCATTACACTTCTTTTTAATCACAGTAATTTTTCTTATTTTCGATATTGAAATTGCATTAATTTTCCCCATTATTTTAACATTTAAATTAGTAAATTTTTATAATTGAATAAAAATTAGATTTTTTTTTATTATTATTTTATTAATAGGTCTATACCATGAATGAAACCAAAATATATTAAATTGAACTAATTAGGATTATAGTTTAAAAAACATTTGATTTGCAATCAAAAAATATTGAAAATTTCAATTTATCTTAAATAAGAAGCAAATTTTGCATTTAATTTCGACTTAAAAATTAGAGTTATTTACTCCTTATTTATTAATTGAAACCAAATAGAGGTATATCACTGTTAATGATAAAATTGAATTTTAATTCCAATTAAAGAAATATATTAAATTAAGCTGCTAACTTAATTTTTAGTGATTTAAACCATTAATATTTCTATTTATATAGTTTAATTAAAACATTACATTTTCATTGTAAAAATAAAAAAATTTTTTTTATAAATATTTAAAGATTATATAATCTCCTTAATATCTTCAATATTACACTCTATTTATAAGCTATTTAAATAAATATTCATAAATAATAAATAAATACAAATTAATATTCATAAAATAAATCTAAATAAATAAATTTTTAAATTATTTATTTGAAAAATTATATAAAAAATAGAATAATTCTTAATAATTTTAATTATTCCCTGACCAGTATAAACTTCACTTCAACCTATATCAATAACCTTTAATAAATTTTGACCATAATTTAAAAAATAATATCTTAAACCATAAGTAGATAATATAGGTATAAATCATATTAAACATAAAAATCTTCTTAAATTATAAGTTAAAATAAATTTATTAACTGAATAAATATTTATATTACTAATAAAAAATCCTATTAATCCACCAATAAAACTTACATAAATAACTATTATTTTTAAACTACTAGGTAAATAAATTATATAAGGATAATAAAAAATAATTCATCTCAATAATCTACCTCTCACAACTCTTATAAATAATAATATAAATATTCTATTTAATATGATATAATCTTCATCATATAAATTATAAACTACTAATAAATTAAAATCATTAATTATTAAATATATCAATAAGCGAATAGTATAATATATAGTTAAACCTGTAGAAATATAGTAAAAAAAAAAAACAAATAAATTTAAATTTCTAAATCTAACTATCTCTAAAATCAAATCTTTAGAATAAAATCCAGCTAAAAAAGGAATCCCACATAAAGCTAAATTAGAAATATTTAAACATAAAGAAGTCAAAGGACAATAAATTCTAATCCCCCCTATATAACGAATATCTTGAATATCATTTATTATATGAATAACTACACCAGCACATATAAATAACAAAGCTTTAAATATAGCATGAGTCAATAAATGAAAAAATGCTAAGTCAGGAAACCCTATTCTTAAAATTCTTATTATTAAACCCAACTGACTTAAAGTAGATAAAGCAATAATTTTTTTCAAATCAAATTCATAATTAGCTGAAATACCAGCTATAAATATAGTTATTATACCTAATAATAATAAAATTTTAATAAAAAAAGTATTTAAAATTATTATATTAAAACGAATTAATAAATAAACACCAGCAGTTACTAAAGTAGAAGAATGAACCAAAGCAGAAACAGGAGTAGGAGCAGCTATAGCTGCAGGTAATCAAGATCTAAAAGGAATCTGAGCTCTTTTAGTTATAGCTGCCATAATAATTATAATTCTAATAATTTCTATTACAAAATCATTTACTATAAAATTTAAATAAAAAATATAATTTCATCTACCATAATTTAATATCCAAGAAATCACTATCAAAATAAGAACATCACCAATTCGATTAGATAAAACAGTTAATATACCAGCATTATAAGATTTTAAATTTTGATAATAAATTACCAAACAATAAGAAACCAAACCTAATCCATCTCACCCCAATAAAATTCTAATAATATTAGGTCTAATAATTAATAAAATTATTGAAAACACAAATAATAAAACTAAAATAATAAAACGAAATAAATTTAACTCAGATCTTATATATCTTTTTCTATAATAAATAACAACAGAAGAAATTATTAAAACAAATATTATAAATAAAAGAGATATTCAATCTAATAAAATTGATATAACAATTGTAATAGAATTAAAAGAAATAATTTCCCATTCAAAAAAAAATACAACATTATTTATAATAAAATAAACTATAAAAAATAAACTTATTAATCTAAAAAAAAATAAAAAAACAAAAAACAAAAAACAAATATTTTTATTATTAATAATTTAAAATGATTTCTATCATATTTTTGACACCACAAATCAATATTTTTATTAAATTATTTAAATAAATTAAATTATTAAATATTCAATTTTTAAAATCATAATATTTAAAGGTAATCAATGCAATAATAATAATAAATATTCTCGTGAAACCCCACAATAAAATCTATATATACCTTGAAAAAATTTTCCATGTTGTACATAAGAATATAAGTATAATCTATAGCCCGCTCTAAAAAAAGAAATTAATATTAATATTAATATTGACAATCAAGATCATCTTATTATTCCATTAATTAAACTAATTTCCCCTAATAAATTTAATGAAGGGGGAGCTGATATATTAGAAGACATTAATAAAAATCATCACAATCTTATTGAAGGTATAAAATTCATTATTCCTTTATTAATAAATAATCTTCGTCTATGTAATCGTTCATAATTAATATTAGCAAGACAAAATATCCCAGATGAACATAAACCATGACCAATTATTATAATATAAGATCCAAAATATCCCCAATAATTTATTACTATAATACCACTAATCACAATTCTTATATGAGAAACAGAAGAATAAGCAATTAAAGATTTAATATCAATTTGACAAAAACACTTTAATCTAATATAAAATCCCCCCAATAATCTAATAATAACCCAAAAATAATTTAATTTTAAATTAATTTCTTGCATAAAAATTAATAATCGTAATAAACCATAACCACCTAATTTTAATATAATCCCAGCTAAAATTATAGACCCAGAAACAGGAGCTTCTACATGAGCTTTTGGAAGTCATAAATGAACAAAATACATAGGTATTTTAACTAAAAAAGCTAATACTATACAAATATATAAAAGAATAAAATTTAAATTAAAAAATTTTAAAAAATAAAAAATTATTCTATTTATTTCTCTATAAATATAAAATAATCCTATTAATAAAGGTAAAGAAGCAAATAAAGTATAAAATATTAAATATATTCCAGCTTGAATTCGCTCTGGTTGATACCCTCAACCAACAATTAATAATAAAGTAGGAATTAATCTACCCTCAAAAAACATATAAAATATAAATAAATTTATAACTCTAAAAGTTAAAACTAATAAAATTAATAAAATTACAATATTTAATAAAAAAAAATTAATATGATAATTTATTTTATATAAATTTTCTCTTGATATAATTATTAAAGAACAAATTCAAATTCTTAATATAATTAAACCAAAAGAAATTAAATCATAAGAATATATATATCTTAAATTACAAATTATTAAATTTAAAGATAAATTTATAAAAATAAATATTAATAATAATAATAATATTTGAACCATTCAAAATATTTTTTTTATAAAACATAAAGGAATTATTAAAATTATATAAAATAAAATTTTTATCATTTTTTTTTTATACGAAAATAAATATATATTATATATATATATATATATATAATTATTATTAAATTAAATTAAATCTTTGAAAATAATCATTTCCATGAGTTCGAATTATTGACACTAAAATTGATAATCCTAAAGAACCTTCACAAACAGAAAACACTAAAAATACTATTAATATATACATATCATAATCAATTATTATTAAATAAATCAAAAAAAAAAAAAAAATTCTTAAAACAATAAATTCTAATCTTAATAATACAATTAATAAATGTTTATTTTTAGAAACAAAAATTAAATTCCCAATAAAAAATATTAAAATAAAAATAATTCATATATTTATAACTATCATTTATTTAATATATTTATATATATATATATATATTCACATATAATACATATATTTAATTGTTTTTATAGTTTAAATTAAAACATTGGTCTTGTAAATCAAAATTATGAATATTTCTTTGAAAACTCAAAAAAAAAGAATTATCTTTATCAATAATCTCCAAAATTACTATTTTAATTAAACTATTTCTTGAAATGATAAAAATAACCTTATCCATATTTATTTGTATATTATCAATAATAATATATTCATTAACCCATCCTTTATCTATAGGAATATTAATTTTAATTCAAACTTTATTAACATGTTTATTATCGGGAATATTAATTAAAACTTATTGATTTTCATATATTTTATTTTTAACATTTTTAGGGGGACTATTAGTATTATTTATTTATGTATCAAGAATCGCTTCAAATGAAATATTCTCATTTTCTAATAATAATAAAATTATATTTATTATAACATTAACTATAATTTTAATAATTCAATTTTTTTTTAATAAAAATTTAAATTGAATAAATTTAATTAATAACTCAGAAATAAATAATTTCATAAATTTTATATTTTTTAATAATGAAAATAAAATTAATTTAAATAAATTATATAATAATAATTCTTCAATATTAATATCATTATTAATTATTTATTTATTTATTACATTAATCGCAATTGTAAAAATTACTAACATTTTCTTCGGCCCTTTACGAATATTTTTTAATTAATGTTAAATAAATTTAAACCAATACGAAAATCCCACCCAATTTTAAAAATTATTAATAGATCTTTAATTGATCTTCCAACCCCTTCAAATATTTCTTTATGATGAAATTTTGGTTCAATTCTTGCTTTATGTTTAATAATTCAAATTTTAACAGGATTATTTTTAACAATATATTACACAGCTAATATTGAAATAGCTTTTTACAGAGTAAATTATATTTGTCGAAATGTAAATTATGGTTGATTAATTCGAACATTACATGCAAATGGAGCTTCATTTTTTTTTATTTGTATTTATATTCACATTGGACGAGGAATTTATTATGAATCATTTAATCTTAAATATACATGACTTATTGGAGTAATTATCCTATTCATATTAATAGCAACTGCATTCATAGGTTATGTTTTACCTTGGGGTCAAATATCATTCTGAGGGGCAACAGTAATTACTAACTTGTTATCAGCAATCCCATATTTAGGAAACATGTTAGTAAGCTGAATTTGAGGGGGATTTGCAGTAGATAATGCTACTTTAACTCGATTTTATACTTTTCATTTTCTTTTACCATTTATTATTTTAATATTAACTATAATTCATTTATTATTTCTTCATCAAACTGGATCAAATAATCCATTAGGAATTAATAGAAACTTAGATAAAATTCCCTTTCATCCATTTTTTTCTTATAAGGATTTAATTGGATTCATTATTATAATTTTTTTATTAACAATACTAACATTAACTAATCCTTATTTACTTGGAGATCCTGATAATTTTATTCCTGCTAATCCATTAGTAACTCCTATTCACATTCAACCTGAATGATATTTTTTATTTGCTTATGCAATTTTACGATCAATTCCAAATAAATTAGGAGGTGTAATTGCATTAATAATATCAATTTTAATTTTAATTATTTTACCTTTTACATTTAATAAAAAAATAATAGGTTTACAATTTTACCCATTAAATCAAATATTATTTTGATTTTTTATTATAATAATTATTTTACTAACTTGAATTGGAGCTCGACCTGTAGAAGATCCTTATATTATTACAGGACAAATTTTAACAATTTTATACTTCAGTTACTTTATTATTAACCCTATATTAAATAAATATTGAGATAAATTAATTTTTAACTAATTAATGAGCTTGTTAAAGCATTTGTTTTGAAAACTTAAGAAAGAATCACTATTCTATTAATTTTATACTAAAAATAATCAAATTAAAAAAAAATTTTTACTCCTAAAAAAAATAATAAAAAATTTAAAGAAACAGGTAAATATCTTTTTCAAGCTAAATATATTAATTTATCATAACGATAACGAGGTAAAGTTCCCCGAACCCAAATAAATAAAAATGAAACTATTCTTAATTTTAAATAAAAAATAACTCTTAATTCATAACCACCCATGTAAATAATAACAAATAATAAACTTATAAATAAAATTCTTGAATATTCAGCTAAAAAAATTAAAGCAAAACCCCCTCTTCTATATTCAATATTAAACCCTGAAACTAATTCTCTTTCTCCCTCAGCAAAATCAAAAGGAGTACGATTTGTTTCAGCTAATATTGAAGAAATTCATATTAAAGATAAAGGAATTATTATAAACATTATTCAAATTATTTTTTGATAATAATAAAAAAACATTAAATTAAATTCTATAATTAAAATAATTCTAGATAATAAAATTAAAGCTATTCTAACTTCATATGAAATTGTTTGAGCTACTGCCCGTAACCCCCCAAGTAATGCATAATTAGAATTAGAAGATCAACCAGCAACTATAACTGTATAAACCCCTATTCTAGTACAACAAATAAAAAATATTAAACCTAAATTAAATCTAATTATATTAAAATAATAAGGAACTAAAACTCAAATAATTAAAGATAAAACAAACCCAATAACTGGAGAAAAATAATAGCAATAATAATTAGAAAAATTAGGATAAATAATTTCTTTGGTAAATAATTTAATAGCATCAGAAAATGGCTGCAAAATTCCAATTAAACCAACTTTATTAGGACCTTTACGAAATTGAATATACCCTAAAACTTTACGTTCTAATAATGTTAAATAAGCAACCCCAATTAAAACCCCTAAAATTAAAATTAATAAACCAACAAAAATTATTACTAAATCAATTAATATCATCTACTATATATATAATAAATTATACATTGATGACTTCTAAAATCATTACATTTTTTCTGCCAAAATAGCCAAATTTATTTATATAATTAATAATATTCCAATTAATTAATTTAATTATAATATTTGGTCCTTTCGTACTAAAATATAAAATATTTTAAAAGATAGAAACCAACCTGGCTTACACCGGTTTGAACTCAGATCATGTAAGATTTTAATGATCGAACAGATCAAAATTTTAAACTTTTGCATTTAAATTTTATCTTAATCCAACATCGAGGTCGCAAACTTTTTTTTTTATACGAACTAAAAAAAAAAATTACGCTGTTATCCCTAAGGTAATTTTTTCTTATAATCAATAATATTGGATCAAAAATTCATTTATTTATGTTTAATTTAAAAAAAAGTTATTCTTATTTTTTTATCACCCCAATAAAATATTTAATCTATTTTAAAATAAACAATTCATTAAAATTTTAAAAATCAAATAAATATAAAACTCTATAGGGTCTTCTCGTCTTTTTAAAAAATTTTAACTTTTTAATTAAAAAATTAAATTCAATAAATATTATAGAGACAATTTATATTTCATCCAATCTTTCATACAAGTCACTAATTAAGAGACTATTGATTATGCTACCTTTGTACAGTCAATATACTGCAGCCCTTTAATATTATTATCAGTGGGCAGATCAGACTTTTAATTATTAATCAAAAAGACATGTTTTTGATAAACAGGTGAATATATATATTTGTCGAATTCCTTTAAAATAATTCCCAAAAATTAATATATTAAATAAATTAAATATTTATATACTAATTTTATCATTATTAATAATTTTTTTTTATTATAAAAAATTTTTTTATAAAAATTTAAATTTTTAATTAAATTTTATTATTTATGAAATTATTTATAATAAATTAAAATTTATTAACAATATAAATTATAAAATTTTCAAATAATTTATTTTTAATTATAAAATTTTAAATTAAAGCTTATCCCTTAAAATATTAAATTAAATTTTAAAATTAATTAAACAATAAATTAATTTTAAAATTTAATTAAAAATTAAATTTTTTTCTAAAATAACTAGATATATTTAAAAACGAATAACATTTCATTTCTAATTAATTATTTAAAATATTTATAAAACAATAAATTTATTAATTAATTAACCCTTTTAAATTCGAGAAATTTAAAATAATAAAAATTTTTTAATAAACTCTGATACACAAGATACAATAAATTAAATTTACTTTTAAATTATTTTATTTTCAAATTTTATTTCAAAATTCTTTCACAATACTAATAAACTATAAAATTTCAAATTTTTTCAATTAAAAATACTTTAACCCCCATTAAATATATTTTAATATTAAAATTTCTTTTATTAATTATTAAATCATTAATTTTACCCCCCAAATTAATTATAATTATTAATATCTTTCCAATGTAAATGAAATACTTTATTCAAGCTCTAATTTGATCTTTCTAGAAACACTTTCCAGTATCTCTACTTTGTTACGACTTATTCCAATTTATAAATGAAAGCGACGGGCAATATGTACATATTTTAATTAATAATCATTTTATTAATTTAAATAAAATTACATTTAAATCCAATTTCATATAATCTTTCCATATTTTAATCCAATTAAATAAATTTATTGTAATCCATTATTAACTTAATTATAATCTGCATCTTGATCTGATTTAATTTTTTATAAAAATTCTTAAATATTATTATTATTATAAAATATTTTTTTAACAACGATATACAAAATTTTAAATTAAGTAAATTTATTCGTGGAATATCAATTACTAAACAGATTCCTCTAAATATACTAAAATACCGCCAAATTATTTAAGTTTCATTAAATACTTACTATTTTAGTATTATAAATTTAAATTTTTAATAATAGGGTATCTAATCCTAGTTTTTAATAAAATTTATTAATTTTTAATTATAAAATAATTTTTTATAAAATTAAAATTTCACCTAATAATTTTAAATTTAAATTATTTTTATATTATAATTATTAATAACTAAAAAATTTTAAATTAATTTTTGTATAACCGCAACTGCTGGCACAAAATTAGTTATTAAATTTTAATATTACTAAATCTTAATTTCTTAAATTTTTAAAATTAATTACTATAATAAAAATTAAATATTTTTTAAATAATTAATATTTAACACTAAAATTTATATGTAAAACAAATTTAAAATAAAATATTTTAAACCATAAAAAATTTATTTATATGTACAATTTTTCACATAGAATTTTTTTTTTTTTTTTTTATATTAATATTTTAATATATATATATATATAAATTAATATATTAAAATATTTAATATATAATAATAAATATTAAATAATTTCTTTCTTTTTTTATTTATAATATTGAATATAAATATAAAATTGCTATTTAAATTTTAAAAATTTAATAAATTATATTATATTTAATATATTTCTATACCATTCTTAAAAATTATACATATAAATAAATT